TTCTTTTGGATCCTCTGTGTGAAAATATTCAATTCTCATAAGATCCTTTTTACTCTTACTTAAAAAATCTGATAATCTATGTATATTAGACCTTTTGAAACAGTTATAGGCTTTGGAAGGCAATTCTGATTGGTCAATTAAAATACATTTCCCTGGAATTCCTTTTTTTATTTATTAATCTATCTTGAAAGATAAAGGGGATAGAATAAATCTATTTTTTTGTTCTTCGAAACTGATGTCCTCTTCCTCCGCGTGTAGAAAAGGAATAAATAAATCAATCAAGTTACGAGAAGCTTCATAAAGTGCTTCTTTAGGAGTTAAACTCCCATTCGTCCATATTTCTAGAAATAGTATCTCTTGTTTTTCATTACCATTCCCATAACAATGAATACTATGATTCACATTTCGAACAGGCATGGAGCCGGCATCTATAGAATAACTTTCATCTTGAGAGTTATTTGTGGATTTCGTGCGATATCCGCGATCTCTCTTGATTTGTAATTCAATACACAAATCAATTGGTTCTGTCAAATTAGCTATATGTTGTGTTGTGTCAACTACTTCCACGGAGGGTGGTGAGATGATATCTTGAGCAGTTACGTATCTAGGACCTCTCGCACAAATGGATGCGTCTCTAACTCCATATATATTACTTCTCAATACAATATCTTTCAAATTTAGTAAAATTTCATGTACTGATTCCTCAATACCTATTATTGTAGAATATTCATGTGGTACCTTGTCAAATTTTGCACGTGTTATACATGTTCCTTCCATTTCTCCAAGCAAAGCCTTCCTTAGGGCAATACCTATAGTATCCGCTTGGCCTTTCATAAGCGGGGACAGAACGAAACGACCATAATAAAGACGCTTACTGTCTACTCTTGATTCAACACACTTCCACTGCAGTGTTCGAGTGGATTTGGCTACTTCCTCTCGAACCATACTATGCTTTTATCACATCAATGAATCGTTTATTTCTCTTGAAATGTATTTATTATTTTTTTTTTTTCTACACGCGTCTTTTTTTAGGAGGTCGACATCCATTATGTGGCATAGGTGTTACATCACGTACGAAACTTAATAGTATGCCGCTTCTGCGAATGGCTCGTAATGCTGCATCTCTTCCGAGACCGGGGCCTTTTATCATAACTTCTGCTCGTTGCATACCCTGATCAATTACCGTATGAATAGCATTTAGTGCTGCTGCTTGAGCAGCATAAGGTGTTCCTCTTCTTGTGCCTTTGAATCCAGAAGTCCCGGCGGAGGCCCAAGAAATCACATGACCTCGTACATCGGTAACAGTTACAATAGTGTTGTTGAAACTTGCTTGAACATGAATAATTCCTTTTGGTATTCTACGTCTATTCTTACGTGAACCGATACGACTACTCCTGCGTGAACCAATTTTTGGTATAGCTTTTGTCATATTTTATTATCTCATAAATATCAGTCAGAAATATAGGAAACGATACGGAAATATCCATTTTGTGGTGAAAGAAATCCTTTTTTGTCCTCCCTTTAGTTTAGAAAGTTTTCTTTTTTGAAAAATTATCCTTGTCTTTGTTTATGTCTCGGATTGGAACAAATTACTAAAATTCGTCCGCGCCTACGGATCAGTCGACATTTTTCACAAATTTTACGAACGGAAGCCCTTATTTTCATATTTCTTATTCCTTACTTGAATTCTGAATTTATTTTTTGGAAGAAAATAAGTCTCTTGAATTTTTTTTTTACTTTGAATTCTCCCGAAAAGGAATTTGCTAAAAAACCCTAATCGTTTGAATCTTTGTTGCGAAGTCTATAAATTATACGTCCCCTAGTTGAATCATAACGACTTACTTCAATTTTGACTCTATCCCCCGGTAGTATACGGATAAAACTGCGTCGGATTCTTCCCGAAACATAACCTAGAATTACATCTTCATTATCTAAGCGGACCCGGAACATCCCGTTTGGAAGTGATTCAGTAATTAAACCTTCATGAATCATTTTTTGTTCTTTCATTCCAGGTAACCTCCTTCTCCTTGAAGTATCAACTGAAGTAGCAACTGATAGAGGAAGAGTTGTATAACTCACTTTTCCTCTCTATTTCATAAATGGGAAGTTGTAGAGAAAATGAAGATACTAGAGTCAGAAGATTACCATATATATAACAAAATCTCTCCTCCAATTTTTTCTAGTCGAGCTTCTCGATCTGTCATAATACCCCGAGAGGTAGAAAGAATTACAATTCCCATACCACCCAAAATCTTAGGAATTCGTTGATAATTGGAATAAATTCGCAAACCGGGTCGGCTGATACGTTTTAAAACGATTTTATATATGCCTTTCCTAGCCTTTCTATGTCGCAGGGTTAAACTCAAGAAATATTTGTTATTTTCTTGATGTTTGCGAACGTTTTCAATAAAACCCTCCCGTAGAAGTATTTTAACAATGTTTTCAGTGATATTCGTAGATGCTATTCGAACCGTTCCTTTTTTATTCATGTCAGCATTTCTTATAGAAGTTATTATATTAGCAATTGTGTCGTTACTCATAATGAACTTTAATTATTAGTTCCTCCTAATTTTAATATAATCAATATGTTTCTTTTTTTTTTTTAAATATATGCGCGAGATATGATCCAAAAAATCTACTGAATTGGAATTTTATCTATTTTTCTGGGCTTGTTTATTGGTATATCCTAGTCTCATCTAAACTAAGAATATTTAGAATATTTATAAGACTTCGGGAGCCAATGAAACTATTTTTGTAAAATTTAATTGTCTCAACTCCCGAGCAATCGGACCAAAAACTCGAGTTCCTTTTGGATTTCCCTCTTGATCAATGACAACGGCAGCATTGTCATCATATCGTATTATCATACCGTTGTCACGTTTGAGTTCTTTACAAGTACGTACAATTACAGCTCGAACGATCTCTGATCTTTCTAAAGGCATATTAGGCACTGCTTCTTTGATTACAGCAACAATAAGTTCACCAATATGAGCATATTTGTGATTACCGGCGCCTATGATTCGAATACACATCAATTTTCGAGCTCCGCTGTTATCTGCTACATTTAAAAGAGTCTGAGGTTGAATCATATCATTTTTTTTATCCGTTATTTCAATGGAAAGGGTGAAGAAATATTATCTATCCAGAAAAAATAAAATAAAAATTTGTGGTTCTTTTTTCATATTAAAACTTAATGTACACTTTAGTTGTATATCCTTATCCTGAAATAACAAATTGAGTTCGTATAGGCATTTTGGACGCAGCTATTAAAATGGCAGCTCTGGCTGCCGTTTCTGATATTCCGCCAATTTCATAAAGTATTCGACCCGGTTTAACAATAGATACCCAATATTCGGGGGATCCCTTACCCGAACCCATACGTGTTTCCGCGGGTCTTACTGTAACAGGCTTGTCAGGAAATATACGTACCCATATTTTTCCACCACGACGCGCATATCGTGTCATTGCTCTTCGCCCTGCTTCGATTTGTCTAGCGGTAATCCAGGCGGGTTCAAGTGCTTGAAGGGCGTATCTACCGAAACAAATGTGATTGCCTCGACAAGATTTTCCCCTCATTCTTCCTCTATGTTGTTTACGAAATCTGGTTCTTTTTGGGTTATAGTTGATGGTCTTTCTTAATTCCACCTCTACTACAGAACCGGACATGAGAATTTCTTCTCATCCGGCTCCTCGCGAATGAAAGAATTGAAAAAAAAAAAATACACTCCAGTATTTCTAAGATAAGATACGCTTCTGTATTTTTAAATAATGTAATGGTATTTCTTTTTTATTTCTTTCTATTTAATTTGTTTGTTACATACGGAAGGTTTATATATAAGACATTTGGCTAGTTTAATAAGGATTTTAACTTTTATCAAATATTAAACATGTATGTAATACAATTCCGCGCTAAATATAAAAATTTCGCGGGCGAATATTGACTCGTTTCTGTTTCATTCGTAGGTCAAGCCAAGCTATTGCCTATCAGAAAAAATCCCTTTCTTGGCTCATTTCGCCATCCCACCCGATGAATTTTTTTGATTCTTTATTCTGTAGAATCCTATCTAGTCACAGGTTCTGTCGTTCCCATAGCTTCTCCATTAATGATTAGGCCCGAACTCTGACTCTGCAACGGAGCTCCAAAAAAATCTGTTTCCAAGTTTAGTTTCCGAGTCAATATTCTCAGTTTTTAGTAACTCGGAGCTCTTTTTTTTTTCTTATTATAACTTTTTATAACTTTCAACTTTTTATAACTTTTGACTTTGATTTTTTGTTTATTATACTTTAATTTAAATTTATTTATTAATTTAAATTTATTTATTATTTTTTTTTTTTTATATTTTTATTATTATATATATATATATATAGTTTATAGTTTAATATTTTGATAGTTATAGTCGGTATTGATGCTTTATTACATTGCCCCCCCCCTTTTTTGAGTTTATTCATAGACCATACATATTGGAATACTATATCATTAACATTTTATTCTTTCTTTCTATCATCTTTTCATTTATCCACACCCCTGTTTTCTTTCTAACCCACAATACAATTTCTTTTTATAGAAAAGACAGTTGCTGCAACTATATGATAAATCTAGTCATATAGTGACTGTTTCCTGGGATTTTGACAGTTCGAAGCAATAAGTTGGTTATTTTATAACTTTAATAGAGTTTCTAAGTTTATAGGAGGGGTCATTCTTTTTTTTTATCCCAACTTTTAACTTTAAAGACAAAATTAACGAATCACACACTAAGCATAACAATTTTAACAAATAAAATAGTCAATCGAATTTTTATTCAACCTTATAAAATTGGAATTGCTCATTTTTTTATGGAAAAAGAATGACACGGTTTGTTTTTTTTTTTTTTTTTGTTCTATTGTATTGTTGGACTGGGCAAAAAAATAAAGGTTTATTCTTCCCTGTCCATAAATATCCAAATTTTTATGCCTAATACTCCATAGATAGTTCGAATTGGATAGGAACAATAATCAATTTTAGCGCGAATTGTTTGTAAAGGAACTCTACCTTCTCTAATCCACTCAACACGTGCAATTTCTTTTCCGTCAATACGTCCTGCTATTTGTACTTTAATTCCCTTTGTATTTGTTTGTTCAGTTAATTCAATAGCTTTTTTCATCGCCTTTCGAAACGAAACTCGATTTTTTAATTGTAAAGCAATATATTCTGCAAGAATATTTGGTTGTCCATAAGGTTTTTCAACTCTTGTGATAGCAATGCTGAGTCTGCGGTTCACAGAGGAAAACTCTTTTTGTACATTCATCTGTAATTCTTCGAGCCCTCGCGTTTGGCTTTCCAATAATAAATTTGGGAATCCAATATAGATTATGACCTGGATTAAATCAATTTTTTTTTTTATTTCTATGCGTGCGATTCCTTCAAAACCTGAGGATATTTTCCTATTTTTTTGTACATAGTTCTTGATACAATTCCTTATTTTTTCATCTTCTTCTAGACCTGTGGAGTAATTTTTTGGTTGTGCGAACCAAAAGGAATGATGGTGTTGGGTTGTACCAAGTCGGAAACCGAGTGGATTTATTTTTTGTCCCATATTTTTTTATTATATTGATTATCTTTTCAGATTTCATATTTAGATTAGATTCATTTTAGATTTCTCTTTTAATACAATTGTTATATGACAAGCGGGTCTTTTTATTGTATAACTACGTCCTCGAGCTCGAGGTCTTAATTTTTTACCCATAGTACTCCTATTAACTTTGGCTTCACTAATGAATGAATCAGCTTCGTTCAAACCCATATTATGACTAGCATTTGCTGCTGCGGAATAAACCAATTTTAAAATGGTATAAGATGCTCGATAAGGCATAAGTTCCAGTATCATAAGTGTTTCCTCATACGAACGGCCGCGAATTTGATCAATTACTCTTTGTGCTTTGAAAACAGACATACTACATATATGTTGAGCTAATATCTTGATTTCTCTAACAGAACTCGAGTTCTTTATCATAAGGTTATCCCTCACCAATGAATGATAAGCCACTTATTGTATTTTTCTTTTTGTACTCGTTTTCATTTAAATAAAAATGAACTTAGCGACGAGATTTATTATCGTTTCTTGCATGTCTCGCGAAAGTAAGAGTAGGTGCGAATTCCCCCAATTTGTGACCCACCATACGATCTGTTATATAAATAGGTAAATGTTCTTTTCCATTATGAATAGCGATTGTATGGCCAATCATTGTGGGTATAATGGTAGATGCCCGAGACCAAGTTAGAATTATTTCTTTCTCCTCCCTCATGTTGAGTTTTTCAATTTTTCTCGATAAATGATTAGCTACAAAAGGGTTTTTTTTTAGTGAACGTGTCACAGTAGATTACTCCTTTTTTTAATTGGCATTCTATGTCCAATATCTCGATCTAAGTTAAGTATGGAGGTAAGAATAAATACAATAATGATGGATGGAAAAAGGATAAAATCCTTTAGCTAGATAGGGGGCGGATGTAGCCAAGTGGATCAAGGCAGTGGATTGTGAATCCACCATGCGCGGGTTCAATTCCCGTCGTTCGCCCATCACATTATTTCAAATTCCAAAAATCCGATTTTCAATATTCCTATTTGCGGCGACGAAGAATAAAACTATCACTATATTTTTTCCTTTTCCTACTTCTTCTTCCAAGCGCGGGATAACCCCAAGGAGTTGTGGGTTTTTTTCTACCAATTGGCGCTCTCCCTTCACCGCCCCCGTGGGGATGGTCTACAGGGTTCATAACTACTCCTCTTACTACAGGACGCTTGCCTAGCCAACACTTCGATCCGGCTCTGCCCAAACTTTTTTGGTTCACCCCAACATTACCCACTTGTCCGACTGTTGCTAAGCAGTTTTTGGATATCAAACGGACCTCCCCAGATGGTAATCTTAGTGTGGCCGATTTACCCTCTTTTGCAATCAGTTTCGCTACAGCACCTGCTGCTCTAGCTAATTGTCCACCCTTTCCAAGTGTGATTTCTATGTTATGTATGGCCGTACCTAAGGGCATATCGGTTGAAGTAGATTCTTCTTTTTTATCAAAAAAAAACCCCTTCCCAAACTGTACAAGCTTCTTCCAAAGCATACGGCTTTCTAGATGTATATGATGATATCTAGACAGATGGATCCTATATGAATCGTATGATGAAGTACCACATGAGTGGATATATAGGAATCCAAATCCGCTGAATCACTCATGTTATGATCTTCTACATCCTAGGTCTCCTCGTTCCGTCATCTGGCTTATGTTCCTCATGTAGCATTCAGACCGAATGACTCTATGAAATTACGTCGATACTTCCACATATTACGGGTAACGTAGGAGACATCTCTCTCTTTCCCCGGGGGGATCTTAATTATCACTGCTTAGCTTTCAATTCGCCTCTGACCATCAAATTAAACGTGAACTCCTCTCTTTGAAACAAAGAAGGGGCGCTTCCGGTTCTGTGCGTGTTTCAAACTATTTTGTCTTCTCCATATTACCATATCTCTAGAGTCAATAATTTTCTATGAGGAACTACTGAACTCAATCACTTGCTGCCGTTACTCAACAGTTTTCTGGTGAGGTCTATCCCGTAGAGGTACCCAAATGGGATCAGTGATCGATTTCTAGGTTTCGTCGTAAACCCAATTGGTTACTTCCAATTACGTAAATCAATAGTTCAAACCGCACTCAAAGGTAGGGCATTTCCCATTGATATAGGAACTTCTGTACCAGAAACAATGGTATCTCCAATTATAGCCCCTCTGGGATGTAAAATATATCTCTTCTCACCATCCCCATAGTGTATGAGACAAATGTATGCATTTCGATTAGGGTCGTATTCTATGGTTACGATTCTACCAGATATGTCTTTTTTATTCCGTCGAAAATCGATTTTACGGTATAGACGCTTATGACCTCCCCCCCTATGCCCTGCGGTAATGATTCCTCTGGAATTACGACCTTTACCACAATGATGCTGTCCATAGATCAAATTATTTCGTGGATTGGATTTCACTTGACTGTCTACGGCCCTATTGCGTGTGCTCGGGGTAGAAGTTTTGTATAAATATATCGCCGTGTTATTAAGTATTTTGCTTTAAGTTCTTTTCTCTATAAGAGGTGGAATAGAATAACCCGGTTGAAGTGTAATGATCATACGTCTGTAATGCATTGTATGTCCCATAATGGGTCCCATTCTTCTACCCTTTCCCGGGAGTCGATGACTATTCATAGCTATTACCTTGACACCAAAGAAGAGTTCGACCCAATGCTTTATTTCTGTCCTAGTTGATCCTGATTCGACATTAGAAGTATATTGATTGTTCCCCAATAACCGAATACTTTTTTCTGTAAATACTGCATATTTGATTCCATCCATAAATCCATTTTCTTCCCTATGAGTTCCAGTATCGATAAGAATTCTAGTTCTTACTGTTCATATGTTATGAATATACCATACCAATTCGTTATGTATGGATGATGAGATTCCATTGATAGAGAGCCAATTCCAATAGACTTATTGAACGTTCCCATTGGCGTGCATCCAGCAGGAATTGAACCTACGAATTTGCCAATTATGAGTTGGGCGCTTTAACCATTCAGCCATGGATGCTTAACAGGGATCATCGTACATCGTGAATAACCAAATTCCAATTGAAATGAAATCTTTAGGAGGAATCAATGAAACGACATCAATTCAAATCCTGGACCGTCGAATTGAGAGAGATATTGAGAGAGATCAAGAATTATCACTATTTCTTAGATTCATGGATCAAATTCGATTCAGTGGGGTCTTTCACTCACATTTTTTTCCAACAAGAACGTTTTATGAAACTCTTTGACCCCCGAATTTGGAGTATCCTACTTTCACGCGATTCACAAGGTTCAACAAGTAATCGATATTTCACGATCAAGGGTGTAGTACTGCTTATCAAGGGTGTATTACTGCTTGTAGTAGCGGTCCTTATATCTCGTATTAACAATCGAAAGATGGTCGAAAAACAAAATCTCTATTTGATGGGGCTTCTTCCTATACCTATGAATTCCATTGGACCCAGAAATGAGACATTGGAAGAATCTTTTTGGTCTTCCAATATCAATAGGTTGATTGTTTCGCTCCTGTATCTTCCAAAAGGGAAAAAGATTTCTGAGAGTTGTTTCATGGATCCGCAAAAGAGTACTTGGGTTCTCCCAATAAATAAAAAGTGTATCATGCCTGAATCTAACCGGAGTTTGCGGTGGTGGACGAACCGGATCGGAAAAAGGAGCGATTCTAGTTGTAAGATATCTAATGAAACCGTAGCTGGAATTGAGATCTCATTCAAAGAGAAAGGTAGCAAATATCTGGAGTTTCTTTTTTTATCCTATACAGATGATCCGATCCGCAAGGACCATGATTGGGAATTGTTTGATCGTCTTTCTCCGAGGAAGAAGCGAAACATAATCAACTTGAATTCGGGACAGTTATTCGAAATCTTAGGGAAAGACTTGATTTGTTATCTCATGTCTGCTTTTCGTGAAAAAAGACCAATGGAAGGGGAGGGCTTCTTCAAACAACAAGGAGCTGAGGCAACTATTCCATCAAATGATATTAAGCATGTTTCCCATCTCTTCTCGAGAAACAAGTGGGGTATTTCTTTGCAAAATTGTGCTCAATTTCATATGTGGCAATTCCGCCAAGATCTCTTCGTTAGTTGGGGGAAGAATCTGCACGAATCGGATTTTTTGAGGAACGTATCGAGAGAGAATTTGATTTGGTTAGACAATGTGTGGTTGGTAAACAAAGATCGGTTTTTTAGCAAGGTACGGAATGTATTGTCAAATATTCAATATGATTCCACAAGATCTATTTTCGTTCAAGTAAGGGATTCTAGCCAATGGAAAGGATCTTCTGATCAATCCATAGATCATTTCGATTCCATTAGAAGTGAGGATTCAGAATATCACACATTGATTGATCAAACAGAGATTCAGCAACTAAAAGAAAGATCGATTCTTTGGGAT